TATTTCTTCAATTAATAGGCCTTCCATTAATAGAAGAAAAGAATATAGTAGAATAATAAAAAAAAGAATAAAAAAAAAAGAAAATAAGAGTAAGAATTATCTTAACCCATCGGAAAGATATCATCTCATACTTATCTATGACTGTTTATGTCTCTAGCATGACGATTTGATTAAATGTGGAGGGAAGTAGAATAAATGGCCGATACTACTGGAAGAATTCCTCTTTGGATAATAGGTACTGTAACTGGTATTCTTGTGATCGGTTTACTGGGCATTTTCTTTTATGGGTCATATTCCGGATTGGGCTCATCCCTGTAGTAATAGGATGAACTGAGTTGTAGACCTGAAAGCATAAGAATGCAGTGGGCCCCCCCTTTTTTTTCTCAATCTGATTCGAGGGGGCCCGCCGAGTTCTTAATAAACATAATACTTTAGTCGTATAAATCAAAAAAAAGGGGGGGACTACCCCTTTTCTGATATTCAATCAAAAAAATTCCATTCAGTAAAGCTAAACAAATTTTCCTTTCTAAAGTATAAAGCAAGGTTATTATGAACCTGAAAAAAAAAAATATATGAACTAAGAATTCCAATCTTTGATGAGTGGGATCAAGAATCATTATTATTTCGACCCAAGAAAGAGGTGTAGAAAATTTCTTTTCTTGTGCCGAAGACTAGGAAAACGATTAGAACTAATACCTCCTAGAATTCTTTGTTTTCCTTATTTCGCCTTTACTTTTCCGCTTCCTTATCTTATGCTTAGTATCTAGTTGAATTTGATTCTATTAGAATAGAAAAGCTATTTATAGATTCTATGACAATTAAGTCTGACAATAGGGATACAATCACACCGCTCTAGTTTAGATTAAAAAAAAAGAAAACAAATAAAAGGGATAAAATCAACTAGTCTTTTTACCAATTACCAATATACATACTATGACTAGAAATGTAGTACAAGGAATTTCTAAAAAAAATCTGATATAATCTAATATAATCTGGTATTATATAAAAAGAATAGAAACAAAAACAATTTTAACAATTTTTTTTTTGATGATCAAAAAATTCTTCTTAGAATTTTGTTTTTTTTTAATAACTTGAATTTGATAAATCGGCATATCTAGAAATTCATTTCGGACAATTGAACCTTTTCAAACTGTTTCTTTTTAAGAATCAAAAAGATTTGTGCCAAAATAACAGATGCAAAAAAGAACAAAAGTCCTTGAACACGTAATGGGTCTTGAAGTACTATTTCTGCATCTCCCTGACCAAATCCGCCCACATTAGGATTACTCGTTAATGGTTGATCACGTTTGACGGATTCACCCTCTGAAACAAGAAGTTCTGGTCCTGGAGGGATAATATCAACCACTTGACGCCCCTCGGGCGCATCTGTTATGGTTATTTCGTACCCCCCCTTTTCTTTTCGTATAATTCTGCTTACGACACCTGCCGCTGTAGCATTATAAACCGTATTGTTACTCTTGCTCCCGTCGGGATAAATCTGACCCCTTCCTCTGTTTCCACCTACATATATGGGATATTTTAAGAAGTGAACATCTTTTTTAGTAGCGGGGTCCGGAGAAAGAATAGGAAAGGTTATTTCACTATATTTCTGACCGGGAACAGGCCCTATCACAAGAATATTTTTTTTAGTGGGGCGATAACTCTGAAAAGATAGATTACCCATCTTTTCTTTCATCTCTGGCGAAATACGTTCGGGGGGGGCTAATTCAAATCCATCGGGTAAAATAAGAACAGCCCCCACATTCAAAGCTCCCCTTTTACCATTAGCAAGAACTTGTTTCAGTTGCATATCATAAGGAATTCGAACAACTGCTTCAAATACAGTATCCGGAAGTACCGCTTGTGGAACTTCAATTTCTACGGGCTTATTAGCTAAATGACAATTGGCACATACAATACGGCCAGTTGCTTCGCGTGGATTTTCATAACCCTGCTGTGCAAAAATGGGATATGCGTTTGAAATGGATTCCGGAGTTATTATATATATCATGAGTGATACGGAAATGGAACGAATAATCTCTTTCTTTAGCCAAGAAAAGGTCTTTCTAGTTTGCATGGTCCAATCGTTGATCCAAAAAATTTCTACAATAAAATTAGGTAGGGCACTAGGCGAGTTCCCTATCCACGATGCTGTTATTTACTGAACAATTTTTACAAATTCTAAAATATGAGAAGAATCCGAAACTCTTAGATGGAAAATAATTGTATAAAAAAATACGATTTTGAACTGTACAAAATAAGAAACATTTTAATTGGATTGATGGATCATCTTTCAGTCATTCATTGAATGATAAATCACTACGAGTGACGGAGATAGACGATTTAAATAACGGAAAATCCAATATTTAAAAATTGTATCGAGAATAACCGGAAAGGTGGAAACAAGTCCCGATATAATTTGATCGTTATGAGCAAATCCAAAATCTTTGTAGACGGAGCCAATCATTAGTTCCCAACCGTGGGGTGAATGGAATCCTATACATAAATCAGTTACCAAAAGAATAGAAAAAGCTTTTATTGTGTCACTTAAATTATATAGGAATTCTTGAACCCAAGAATTAAGAATAAGAAGTTCTTCATTACCCAGAATAGAATAACCGCTTAGAATAAGGAAAGAGATTATATTTGTCGAGAAGCGAAAAATCGTATGGATACGATCCTCATTGTGTATCTTGATCAATTGTATCGTTTCTTTGTGGATTATGCTATGAAACTTTTGTAGATGTGTTTCCGGGTATTCCTTTATCATTTCGTCAAAAAAGAAGAGTTCCTCTAATTCTATGAATCTTTCTAGAATAAACTTTTCGTGCCTATCATTAAAAAAGGTTTCGGATTTACTGGTATTCCACCAATTAATCATCCAAGATTCCAGACTTTTATTAAATGAAAAAGAGATTAACCAGGGCAAAAAGACTATAGATATAAGATATAGAAACGGAGAGAATGCTTTTTTTTCATTGTTTTGTCTGTGAATTTTTAATGAACCCATCTCATTCGTCGACTTTATCCGATTTAATATTTCGATCAATTATAAGTTCTATTACAAGGCTTCAAATCTCTGAACCCATTCCGCGTTTTTTATTTGTCAGTCATTGGTTAGTCCTTAAATTTAGAAAGAATACAGAAATAGCCGAAGAAGAAGAAAGAGTACACGAATGAAGAAAAATAATATTGTTTCCAAATATCCCAATTGCTTAAAAATTCAAAGCAATTCTCTTTTTTCGATGAATGCTCAAAAGAGTCACTTCAAATCAAATTAGGCTTTCGAGATAAAAGAATACCTTTCTACCAAAAAAAATAGCAAATATTTTGAAAAAAAAAATCGGTCAACTACCCATAGCCGCAGGAGTAATTAAGAGAAATTTATGAAGAATGGTGTGATAATCAAAAGTAAGTGGAAAAAGCAAAATAAGATGGAAGGGTTATAATTTTAAGTCTTCCAATCCTTTGCTTATTAAGGAATAAAAAAGATAAAAAAGAGGAGTCGATTGACAAAAATAAAGTAGAGATAATATACAAGATATGATCGATCCATATCTAACGTATCAATTTAAAAAAATTTCTTTATTCTATCTATTATTCTAAAATGTTTTGTTTTGATCTCTGAGATCAGTCTAGTATTTCAATTTGTTAGTTATTTTTTTTTTTACTGAATTTAATGACTTTACATACGCATAAAAGAAAGGGTTGGTTTGCGGACAAAAAAAGCTTTTTTTTTTTATAAATGTTCTGTATAGATATAATTAATATCCATCTTCTTTGGTTCATCAGCATTGTGACGAAATACCCGTTAACTTTAACTTATACTCTAAAAAAAAGAAAAAAAGAGGGAGACTCTTGGATTTTTCATTCTTGCTAAAAAAATGGTCATTCTTTAGTTCATTTCAAAATACTTCAATTGGTACACGCAAAAAATAGGCCAATTCCGCTGCTTTTTGCTCAATTTCTCGTGGAGTCAAATTCTCATCAGTACGAGTCAAAGGAATGACCCCCTGTCCTTTGATTTCCAGATAAAGGGCATGCCGAGTATAAATACCCTCTTTAACTTCTATTCGGATAGACTGAACATCTTTCATAAGGAATCGGAGTAAGATGCGACGATTTTTTCCGGGAAAGCCCCAACGAAAAATACATACTATTCCCTCGTTTCTATCAAATCGATCATACCCACTACCCACATTCCACAAAATTGTGCACCACAAATAAGAACTAATAAATAAACCGGCGATCCCATAGAAAGACATCACGATTCCTTGTGGAAAAAAAATTATTTGCTGAGACGGAAATAAAGATATCAAATTTCTGTCAAGATAACTGGAAATCCCAACCAATAAAAATCCCAATGAACCAAAAAAAAGTATAAAGGCCCAGCAGAAATTACTTGTTTTTCGAGACCCCGCTATAAGTTCTATCCATATACATTCTGATCGCCAATTCATACTAGATCCAGTTGCATTTTATTGGAAGTGGGAGACTAGCCAAAACGAATTTGACTGTACTTTTTTTTGTTTCCGAAGTCATTTTCATCAACTCGCGCTATTCTGATGTGAATCGTTAGGAAAAATGCATCCAATTCCGTAAATCTAAAAAACTAGAAAACCCCTCAGATGATTCCCTATCTCCACACATATGGATATATTGGCTTTACAGTTAGTTTAAGTATCCGATCGTAATTTATTTTCAAATCGACCATTTACTCATATATCATCTTTATGCCTATAGAAATTAAGAATCCTTTCCTTTATGTTTGAAGGAAGCTGTATGGTATACCCTATTATACTAAATAGATATCTGTGTTATGATCCAAGTCTAAGTCTTGAAAAAAAAAAATAGATGAAATTTCCCCCCATCGGATCTAAAAAATCTTGTTTTTTTGAACATAAAGAAATAGAGAAGCCATTGCAATTGCCGGAAATACTAACCCCACTAAAGGCACAAAAATAGAGGGGAAATTGTTGAGAATTGTCATAGAACTGGGCACCTCGATTTAATATTTGTACCTATTTTTTATTCTTATATTGAATTTGTAATTGTTATTAAATTAACTGTTATTAAATTATTAAATTGTTATATTAATATTTTTACCTATTCATATATAATATTGTTTTGTTATGTTAGAAAGATATCTTATAATCATTATAATTATACTAAGTATATGGAAATAACTATATATAATAAAGTGTAAGTAGTGTAAAACTAACTAAATAGACTTATTTATTTTTCTACATGAAATATATGTGTTTCTACATAAAATATTTGTGGGATAAGCTTTGTTATTCTTTTATCTTTTTCTTGTCTTATAATTATAAATAATTAATAATTTTCATTTTCTAATTTAACTTTATTTAACTTTATTTAAATTGAATATTTAAATTTAATAATAATAATAAAAAAAAGAGTATTCTTGCGCGACAGTCTATATATAGAAATATGGGAGATATAGAAATATACAAGACTCTATATTTTGCATATTTCTATATATAGGGATAGGTAAGAAAAGAAAATGAAATTCGTTTTCTTTTTTATTTACCTTGCCCAATTTAAGAACAATTTCGTGTAAGAAATAATTTTTGTTCTTTTACCTTGTTGATAGAGATTAGCAATAATCAGGAATCAAAATTAGGAGTAATCATAAATATCGCTAAAAAAAAAAATCATCTGCATGTCCTTCTATTCTAAATTGACTCTTATGTTATGTCACAAAAAAAACCATTCTTCCGATTTTTCCTTGAATTCCAATAAATAAATACTTGTTTGCCCGAAATAAAGAAATAAAAAGAAAGAAAATAATTTAAATAATTTAATTAAGTTAAAGATCTACTTGATTTATGATTCAATTTATGATTCAAAGGAAAGAAAGCGTGGAGCTGAAATAACTCATTCAGAACGCCCTTTAAAAGATTACGTGGTACGATTGAATCGAATAAACCCTTATGGAATAAAAATTCAGCTGCTTGTGAACCTTCAGGTACTGTCTTATTCAATGTTTGTTCAATTACTCTTTTACCTGCAAATGCAATGTGTGCGTTGGGTTCAGCAATAATGATATCCCCTAACATACCAAAACTCGCCGTCACGCCCCCAGTCGTAGGCGATGTAAGGATTGAGATATAAAATAACTTTTTATTCGATTGATAATCATATAAAGCGGAAGATATTTTAGCCATTTGCATCAAGCTCAAACTTCCTTCTTGCATACGCGCTCCCCCGGAAGCACACACTAGAATAAGAGGTAAAAACTTATTGGCAGCATACTCGACCAAACGAGTGATTTTCTCGCCTACTACGGATCCCATACTACCCCCCATAAACTGAAAATCCATAACCCCAATTGCTATGGGAATGCCATTTAGTTGACCTATACCTGTTTGAATGGCTTCGGTTAATCCTGTCTTTCTTTGATAAGAATCAATACGACCTTTATAAGGTTCGCCCTCCGAATGAAATTCGATGGGATCCCGAGATACCATGTCTTCATCCATAGGATCCCAAGTACCTGGATCAATCAAAAGTTCAATTCTATCTGAACTGCTCATTTTCAAATGATATCCACATTGTTCACAAATATTCATTCTTGATTTCAAAATTTTCTTATAATTTAATCCATAACAAATTTCGCATTGAACCCACAAATGTCTGTATTTTTGAGTTACATCAAGATCATGAGAATTTTCCCTTCTAATAAAATCCCTAATCTTCGTGCTAGTTCTTAGACTGGACCTTGCGTTTTCACTATTGTTTCCACTTTCACCAAAAATGGAACTATAAACGTAACCTTCGCTGGAATTGTCAATGCCACTTAAAATATAACTATCAATGCAGATTTGAGAATGAAGGGAACTATCAATACAACTAGTGATGTAATTATTCCACCTGTATTTAGTATCATAATCATAGTGGGAGTCGTCCCTACTAGACCTATTATTCAAATAACTAGTATTCAAATAACTAGACTTCCAATAATTAGAAAAAGAACTTTCTAGTTCACTCATAAAAGAATGATCGTTGTCAATCTCAAAAATTCGATTTTCCATATCAAAATATATGGTATAACTACCCCTATTACTATCCCGAACTAACAAAGTGTCATCAGCACTGCAATTCCGAATACCCCTGCCCCCGGCTAAACGATCGACACTGCTGTAACTAGAACTCTCACTATTCCCCCAATCATCTGGATTTTTATCTGTATCATTTAGAATTTTGTCTTCACTTACACTGATATTTTCAATAGGACCAAAACTATCGATTGATTTACTTAGCATACACCTGTATTTTAACTCCACATTGGATAACATCGAATTGAACCACCATTTTTCCATAGAGCTTTCTCACCACTATGTACATCAAAATAAATAGATGAATAGTCATTCGATGAAAAATCATTTGAATATTTCATTTCCTCTCAGAATAAGCATAGAAATCCAATCATTAGAGTTATTTATTAACTCATAATGAGTAGGTACTGAGTGGTCAAAA